TCCAATTAGCTGTTTTTGCATTAATTGTGACTTCCTCAGTGTTAGTAATTAGTGTACCCCTTGTATTTGCTTCTCCTGATGGTTGGTCAAATAATAAAAACGTTGTATTTTCCGGTACATCATTATGGATTGGACTAGTCTTTCTGGTAGCTATTCTGAATTCTCTCATTTCTTAAATTTGTTTAGTATTGTATTTAGTAGCCCGATACAAAATAAATAAAAAGGCCATTTCTTCGAAAAAATTGGAATTGTGAGACGCATTAAAATGCAATTTGCGTTCCGAATTGCTACCTCTTCTCTTTCATTATTATGAAATTCCATTGCCATTAGAATATTGATTGACAGACAATTAAAAAAAAGAAAACTCTAATATAATAGAAAATGAAACGGTCGACCCAGACATAGACGGTCGACCCAGGCGGATATACCCTATAAAATATATCCCGTAGCGAGCGTAGTTCAATGGTAAAACATCTCCTTGCCAAGGAGAAGATACGGGTTCGATTCCCGCCGCTCGCCAGCTTAATTTAGTAAGGTACTATGATAAAAAATTTAGTCTAGTTGACTACTTAACTACTTATATTAAATTAAGTAGGTGTTAGTCTAGTACCGTATCCCTTACTATCTTACCCTTCTTTTGCACCCCACTCAAAAAAAAGGGGCTCCGGAGGCGGGAATCGAACTCGCCAACAGGGCTCCCTAAATTGGGGATTCACCGAGACAAACAACTGGCAAACTGCTTTTAAAGGGAAGGGAGGTAGACTGTGCCTTTCTTTCATTTCTTTTTTCTTTTCTGCAGGGTAGGAAGGAGCCTTGAGAGTTCTTCTTGTAGGGGCAAGTGACTTCGCAAACTGCTCCATTTGGCCCTTTAGGGCCGGGAACTAATGAATAAAAAAGGGTTGGATACCGCCCAGCCCTCTACCATATCTATACAAATAGAATAGTCCTTTTATACAGACTGCTAAGTGCGGAGACGGGAATCGAACCCGTGACCTCAAGGTTATGAGCCTCGTGAGCTACCAAACTGCTCTACTCCGCTCTGGAGGGACGGAAACTGGTGGACGAAAAAGGTTGAATACAGGACTCTACCATGTCTAGACAAATAGAATAGTCCTTTTATACAGAATGGAGCGGGTAGCGGGAATCGAACCCGCATCGTTAGCTTGGAAGGCTAGGGGTTATAGTCGACGTTGGTTGATTAGTTTTAACGTCTCTAATTCAAAACCGAACATGAAATTTGGATTTCATTCGGCTCCTTTATGGATATTCTCACCACTTAACATCTATGTCAGCTTTTCTATCTGAATGGAACCAAAGCTCTCCGCTTTCTAGATGATCCCTATAGAGTAGGAGATAGAAATTCTACTAAATCTATCTAATCTACTTACTTCGTTCCCTAATTTCATTCAAGAGATCCTGAGGAAAAGAATTAGGTTTCCACCGAGCTGAAACAATATGCTGATGGTTCTAGTAAACCAAAACTACCGTTTTTTAGCTATTTGGCTTCCATTTCCTTTTTTAACAAAAGAAGATTTAGTTACGATTGGAAATAAACTTTTTTGTATCTTCATCCATAGATCCTTTACTCATATTTAAAAAATTGGAATACTTAATCCAATGCAAAATTATGCTTCGCGACTCTGTACTCATAATCCAATTTGTATTTTGGATGCAATTTCAATTAGTTTTTGGGTACAAATCGCGAGAATGTATATTCTTCCTCAATATGCTATTGAGAGGAAAAGGATTAAATCCTTTATAAGAACTAAAGTTTTCATCGGAATATAAAAAACTTAAGGACGCCTTAAGTATATCATTTCAAATTCAGTTATTAATAGAACGAATCACACTTTTACCACTAAACTATACCCGCTACATGTAGATTATGATACCAACGCTACCCTTTGTCAAGGGTAGCCATTCGAGAAGGAGGCTAATTCCCCCTTATTGAATCAAATGGAGAAGGTTCATGACAGTGAGCTGTTGGTACTTCGATCGCGGGCCTTTACTTTAGCTTTAGGGTTTAGATAGCCCCTCTGGGATGTAAAATATATCTCTTCTCACCATCCCCATAGTGTATGAGACAAATGTATGCATTTCGATTAGGGTCGTATTCTATGGTTACGACTACAATGATCATTATTTGTTTTGCGAGGACGTAAGTGTGCCAGACTGCTCTAAGGAATAGTTTGATTATTCCTACAATATACACTAGGAGATATAGGGAGCAGCACTGCCCCCATAAATCCCTTTCTTCCTTTTCTTTTTTGTTCAATTCTGAACAAAGAAATTGGGGAAGATGTTTTCTTTCTTCCCCCACTTATCATGAAGTCCGAGCCGTAGAGAAAGAGTGAGATGCATTTTAAAAATTCATCATAGACTTTCCCTATGGCTTGAGAGAAGCAAGAAACAAAGAGTCGTAACTTAAACGGAGAAGCGGACAGGACCCGACGGATTTACCTGATGTAAAGAAGATCCTAAATGTCTCTGGTTAGTCGATCCTCTCCATTTACCAATTTCTTCTCCTCTTTTCCACTCAATTCTAGTTTATTAGATTCTTGTTTAAAAGAATCAAAGAAGATGAATAGAACTAAGAACACATAAAAAAGAGCATAGAGGACCAAGACCATTACCAAATGTTCCTCCCAAGAATCATATTGGGTATCTGTTCCCTTCCTTTTCCCGCTAGGATCGGGAATCTTATATTTTCCATATCCATATACCATCGAACCTTTAGGGTTCCAGAATCCTCCTTTTTTCCTAATCTTCGGAAACAGAAAACCCATAGCCAGGAGGAGTTAGGTATGTAGGGTATGGTTTATTATTTTTTGTTGGGCAGGCAGTAGAATAATTTTTATACTCTGCAGTATAAATTCGACTGCCCACTTTTTACAAGCAAATTGTTGCTAAAACTCCAACATAGTTTGTTCAAAATGCACCAACCAGAATCCTTGGAGAATATTCAAGTACCCCCCTTCCAAGGAAGGGGTACCTGTTAAAAATCGCTTCAACAAATCCGTCCAAAACTTTTTAAGAAAAATTGAAAAGTTTTGAACTCGAAGGTTTTTCTAAGAGATGCCTGTTAAAAATAGTTTCAATTTCTCACCAAAACAGACAAGAAGTATATCACTGAAAATTAATACCCAACCATATGGGTATATGAAGAGCGCGAATTCCTTTATACCCTACCCAATTAGAATTAGAGGAAATAAAACATAAATGGAGAAAGTTCTCATCATAAGATCAGCCAATAGAAGAAAAAAGTCCCTAATTCTGCAGAACGTTCTGAGCACGTGAAAAGTCAATAGCCTAAAGATAAAAAAAAAACAAAGTCTACCGTTTTTTTAACAGCAGCTCTTATTGCCCCTTTGGCCTTTTTTTTTTCCCATTGTTGTATCCGATTCAACAATTGATACATATTTGTTCTCCTCTTCTAAAAAATAGAACTTCTGGGCTTTGGTTTGGTGAGTCGTCCGAGATCATGTTTACATACCTATGAACTTACCCTCTTCAAGTATATCGGATACTAATAAGAATTTTTTATTGTGTCAACTCTCTCTTCACGTATTTTTTTATATGTATTTTTTTATATAAAAAAAGAAAAAAACCTCTACTTTGTGCAAGTGATAAGAGAAAATATGAAAGATTTTCTTATTTTTCTTGATTTTCTCAAGATTTTGAACTCTCAAGATTTTGAACCTCGCTATGAATAAACTTCTATATCTCGATATATACATATATAATCTCTACATATATCTCTATATATACATATATTATGTACATTATGCAGTAGACTCATAATGAGAAATCAAAGTGGCTAATTTTTGAATTGAATAAAAAGCCCTTTTAACTCAGTGGTAGAGTAATGCCATGGTAAGGCATAAGTCATCGGTTCAAATCCGATAAAGGGCTTTTTATTTGGTGGTAGAGTAATGCCATGGTAAGACGTAAGTCATCGGTTCGAATCCGATAAAGTACTTTTCTACTAAATTTATTATTTATTCACTTTTTTTTCTTTGTTTTTGAAAATTTCTCTATTTTTTCTTGAATTTTATGACTTAGTGTGGGATGCATGCATTTTTGGTCTGAACGCTAAACGAAGCACGGGGTGGAAATTACAAAAAAGAAATCAAATTGGACTCTTTTTCCTGTTAGATCAATCAAATCACTACCTGTACTGAACTAATCTAGAATCCCTTTTATTAATCTATTCTTATTCTATACCCTTTAAATGAATTTCCCTAAAAAGTAGGGAATGATCCGTGAATTAACCTAACCATCAACTAAAAAAAATCCTATGAAAGCATAACAGAAAAGTAGGAAAGACTCTTTGCTTTGGATCTAGTTATACTCTTCGAGTATATTGACAATTCCAAAAAACTGCTCATACTATCATTATAGTATAATGACGAGCGGTTGTATATGGCCCTATCGTCTAGTGAAGTGATGCCCCTATCGTCTAGTGGTTCAGGACATCTCTCTTTCAAGGAGGCAGCGGGGATTCGACTTCCCCTGGGGGTAGGGAGTATTATGAAAGGAGGTTAATCATAGATTCTAAAAAACCCTAGAATAAATTCTTCCTGGGTCGATGCCCGAGCGGTTAATGGGGACGGACTGTAAATTCGTTGACGATATGTCTACGCTGGTTCAAATCCAGCTCGGCCCAAAAATCTAGGGCTTCGTGAATATGAACTAGATCCATTTGTTTTTCTTCCATAAAATAAAATGTCTGATCCATAGAAATAAAGGATAAAGCGAAAGGGGGAAATTTCTTTCTAATCCATATCTCTCTCATTCCTTTTTTACAAACAAAAGAGTTTTTCTTATTGAAATGAAAGGTGGATTATCATCCATTTTTAGCGATAAAAAATCGCGACATACTAGTTATGTCACTCTCACTATACCCACATATGATATGTGGGTATGTAGTATATGATTCGTCTATTTCTTAGAGTACGACAGGCGAATCGAATCTTCTTATGGTTCTATTTAAGAATAGGTATGCCATACACCCCGCGGGGATTGTAGTTCAATTGGTCAGAGCACCGCCCTGTCAAGGCGGAAGCTGCGGGTTCGAGCCCCGTCAGTCCCGAACTAGGGTTCAATGAATGGAGAAATTCATCTTTCCTTTTTCCATGAAAAAGGGGGGGCAGGAGAGAAGATCAAATACCTATGGGGCACCCTTATTTCACTTTTTTTATTTCGCATTTCTCATTAAAGAGGGAGGGGAGGCCTATAGGAATTTTTTTTTTTTCACTACTCCCGGTTGATAAGGAAAGACATACATATCATACTTGGATTAGTATAATTTAGGATATTACTCTATCCTTATGATGATACCATCCTCATCTTAACTTCCTATTCGACTCTTATCTTATGGAATAGAGTACCGGTATTTTACCGAAATCCATACATAAATCGTATTCGTTTTTTCTTAGACATAGACAGTGAATTTAATTGAATATAATTAGTACTTTACTTTTTGGATTAAACCAGGCCCCCTCCATTTTGTAGTTCCAACTTTGTTTGTGTATGTTCAATGACTAATTGGAAAGAATCTATCTCATTTTCATTCCATTTGCGGACTCCTTTTTTATGGATCTGTTCTCATCTTTAGACCCCAAAAGTGGATATTGATAGTAACCTAATAAAATAAAAGAAAAACCAAGCAAAGCAAACGCCCTTTTTCCTAAATTAATTAAAATATTCGATTTTTTTTTATTTAAGCCCTCTTTTCTCCATCTCACTTCTACTTCTACTGCTTATTTGGATGTCTATGTGACCCATAGAAAGTCGGTCATATAATACATACATACATAATTGTATGTATAACTATAAGAAAAAGGAAGGGAAATTGGATAAGATAAGAAAGATCGTGGGTTATAGATATAGAAAAGAAAAAGTGGATCTTCCTATGTTATACTATTCCACTCTCAACCATGAATTGATTTGATAGATCCGATATTCATAATATTGAATTGATTCAGTATTATCAGAATGCAAGTCCTCCCCTTGAATTTACAGGATACCCCTTTTTCCTCTCCATGGGATTACATCCCGAGTTATTGTGAAAAAAATAAAGAGGTTATGGAAGTCAATATTCTCGCATTTATTGCTACTGCACTGTTTATTCTAGTTCCTACTGCCTTTTTACTTATTATTTATGTAAAAACAGTCAGCCAAAATGATTAATTGGAATTCCAATTAATCATTGAAGAAATGAAAAAGGGATTAAATAAAATAAAAATCCAAGTCTTAAATGAAAGGATCTGGTTGGAATCATAAAGTGTGGTAGAAAGAACTACATATAGTTTTTTCTACGACACTTTAGAGTCTTTCTATTATATTATCTTGAATCTACATAGAATAGATTAGTAGATTGAAATAGTAGTCTAATTCAATTTCTTTTTTCACTGCATCCACTTAATTTCAATCAAGTAAAAATAAAAAAATTGAAGACAATTCTTCACGAAAGAATCCATGGAGGGAGAGAAAAATAATATGAGAATAGACTATAGTAAAAAGTAAAAGAAAAAAAGTAAAAGGAAAAAACCAGCGAATCTTTCATGCTTAAACATGCGGCGAGATACTTCAAAAGAGCATAAAAATTATTCTAAGAATAAGAAAAGAATATAAAACAAATGGAAAGTGTGCGATATGTTGTGAATAGCTCCGTGGAAGAAAGTCTAATTTTCTTATGTATAGAACTTTTTTAACCATTCGTCACTTCTAGTAGAAATTTGGAATTGCTGTAATCGCTCTTTCTATTTCTATTTCTATATAGTAGAATAGAACGACTCTTTCTTACAAGAGTTTCTTACAGGTACAGGAGTGAAACAAAACTAAAGAAAGAGAGAAAGAATAAAGTTTGGCAAAATGATTAATGCAAAACGATCAATTAAAGAAAAAAGTTGATACAACAATTCGACTACTCAATCAATTAGTAGTATCCCTAGAGTCCACTCCTCCCCCATACTACTAGTGAAAGAGAAAATGTAAAGACTACCATTAAAGCAGCCCAAGCGAGACTTACTATATCCATGTAAATTATGTCTCCTATTTCTATGAAGGAATTATTCTACTATTGATCAATAATCATAGTGGAATCAAGGGTACAGAGTCAAAAAGGGATTCTGCCCTAACGCTATGGATGAATCAGTTCAAGGAATTTACTCCTAACAAATTCTTATAGGATTTCTGGTAGAATTGGAGAGCATTAAGTATAAATACGATACATAGCCCTTTTCCTTAAAAAAGAGTACGGGGATGATGTCCTGAATAGAAGACGCGGGAATAGGAAGATTTTTTCTTCCTTTTGTTACCCTTTTTTTATAAGCAAAGGACGTCAGAATATACCATAAAATTAGGATAGATAAATATTTATTGGATACCTACCTTGCCTATGTTTATTTTTAACCTAAACCCTACAGCCCTTCTATCATTCTATGAAAGAATGAGGAGACTTTATCCACAACTCCGAAATTGATTTTTGATCAGCCTATTCAATCTGATTCTCGACAGAATCAGTAACCCTTACTTTAGTGTATGTAGGTAGCATAAGATGTATGATAAATAAAATGTATGATAATTAGGAAGTCTTGATATTCCTTCGTGGAGTCCCTTCTTCAATCTTAGATTGAAAAAAAAAAGAATGCCCCTTAGGGGCCCTTTGGATATCAAGATTTCTGACATCTTAGCCTTGTAATTTTTAATTCTCGAATCGAATCAATTAAGAATCAATTAAAATTAATAAAAGAATAAGGAAACGCAACCTCATCCTTATTGGTAGCCGTTTGGGCCACTACCGACAAAACAAACCCTAGTTTGAGGATAGAACTATGGATTCTCAAAATCCAGTATCGCCAGGCCTAGTTACTCTCTTGCCCCAACTTATGCAGGGTACGAATTTGTTGAGTTCGATCAGTACTATAAGCCTAAGTATTTTATTGATCAGGCGGCACCCAGATTTGAACTGGGGATAAAGGATTTGCAGTCCCCTGCCTTACCGCTTGGCCATGCCGCCAAAAAATCCGATCTAAAATAGAGAAAAGAGCAAGTATTCATCCAGGTTTTCTTACTAAAACCTCCTTTCTTTTATCTTGAATCTAATTCTACTTACTTTTTTCCAATCTTTTTCAAAAAATCTATTCCTGCTTTTTTTGAATCCAGTTTCGATTATTCTCCTCGATGGATTCTATCTTAAAACAAACATTGCTAACACTAGAAAACTTCCCTTTTCTTTCTATTGAGATGAAAAAAGAGAAAAAGTGGATTTCCAGTCACAGGCTGCAAAATTCAGAACAAATTGGAACCATTAACTAGAATTCTATTTTTTTTTGAATTGCAGTAGTGAACGACTCTTAAATCGGTATTCTCTCCCCCCTTCCTTTTAATGGCATAATAAAATAGATATGGATTTATGCCTAATCCGTGTATAGGTAAACTACAGGTCCGAACAGCATTATTATCCATAACAGCATTATTATCCATGGATCCCCCTTATGTACATATCTCTATGGGGAATCGTGCTTTAATTTTTCATTGCATTAAATATCTTGAATAAAAAAAAGAAATTTGGTCTGATATAGAGTATGACCTGACCATCTTGGCCCACCCAAGTGAAATTATGATAAAAGCAGGGATATGTGGAGAGGTGGATAACTAGATTGGCATGTACTTAAAAAAAGGACTTACTTTATTTTAGGATTCTACAATGAAATCCTATATTTTCTAGCAATTCTACTACTACGAAACAAAAAAGAACCCTCAAATTCTTATTCTTTAAAGGAGATAAAATGAGAAATCTTTGCCATCCAATCTGATTAGTATCATAAAGTGTAAGTGGCAGAATTTTTTTCTAGGAATGTTTTATCAATTCATTTTCATTCGATTTGTACCCCTGGCAAATTCGAACTTTCGTCGAAATTGTCTCCATTCATATGTATGAAATACATATATGAAATATGTATGTGGAGTTCCCTAGAATTTCATGTGATTCAGTAAACAGAATATGGATTCCATAATTGCTAGATCGATCCATAGGGATTGATGAAGAGTGAGCTGATAATGGAATTTTTCTTCGATAAACAGGAAACTTAAGATTAAGATGCTCCGGAATGGAAATGAGGGAATGTCCACAATACCCGGATTTAGTCAGATCCAATTCGAGGGATTTTGTAGGTTCATTAATCAAGGCTTGGCAGAAGAACTTGAGAAGTTTCCAACAATTAAAGATCCAGATCACGAAATTGCATTTCAATTATTTGCGAAAGGATATCAATTGCTAGAACCCTCGATAAAAGAAAGGGATGCTGTGTATGAATCACTCACCTATTCTTCCGAATTATATGTATCTGCGAGATTAATTTTTGGTTTCGATGTGCAAAAGCAAACCATTTCTATTGGAAACATTCCTATAATGAATTCCTTAGGAACCTTTATAATAAATGGAATATACCGAATTGTGATCAATCAAATATTGCTAAGTCCTGGTATTTACTACCGCTCGGAATTAGACCATAAGGGAATTTCTATCTACACTGGGACTATAATATCAGATTGGGGAGGAAGATCGGAATTAGCAATTGATAAAAAAGAAAGGATATGGGCTCGCGTGAGTAGAAAACAAAAGATATCTATTCTAGTTCTATCATCAGCTATGGGTTCGAATCTAAAAGAAATTCTAGATAATGTTTCCTACCCTGAAATTTTCTTATCTTTCCCGAATGCTAAGGAGAAGAAGAGGATTGAGTCAAAAGAAAAAGCTATTTTGGAGTTTTATCAACAATTTGCTTGTGTAGGTGGGGACCTGGTATTTTCGGAGTCCTTATGTGAGGAATTACAAAAGAAATTTTTTCAACAAAAATGTGAATTAGGAAGGATTGGTCGACGAAATATGAATCGGAGACTGAATCTTGATATACCTCAGAACAATACATTCTTGTTACCACGAGATGTATTGGCCGCTACGGATCATTTGATTGGAATGAAATTTGGAACGGGTATACTTGACGATGACGATATGAATCACTTGAAAAATAAACGTATTCGTTCGGTTGCGGATCTGTTACAAGATCAATTCGGACTGGCTCTTGGTCGTTTACAACATGCGGTTCAAAAAACTATCCGTAGAGTATTCATACGTCAATCGAAACCGACTCCACAAACTTTGGTAACTCCAACTTCAACTTCGATTTTATTAATAACTACTTATGAGACCTTTTTTGGCACATACCCCTTATCTCAAGTTTTTGATCAAACCAATCCATTGACACAAACTGTTCATGGGCGAAAAGTGAGTTGTTTGGGTCCTGGAGGATTGACGGGGAGAACTGCAAGTTTTCGGAGCCGAGATATTCATCCGAGTCACTATGGGCGTATTTGTCCAATTGACACGTCCGAAGGAATCAATGTTGGACTTACTGGATCCTTAGCTATTCATGCGAGAATTGACCACTGGTGGGGGTCCATAGAGAGTCCCTTTTATGAAATATCTGAGAAAGCAAAAGAAAAAAAAGAGAGACAGGTGGTTTATTTATCACCAAATAGAGATGAATATTATATGATAGCAGCAGGAAATTCTTTGTCCTTGAATCAGGGTATTCAGGAAGAACAGGTTGTTCCAGCTAGATACCGTCAAGAATTCCTGACTATTGCATGGGAACAGATTCATGTTAGAAGTATTTTTCCTTTCCAATATTTTTCTATTGGAGGTTCTCTCATTCCTTTTATTGAGCATAATGATGCGAATCGGGCTTTAATGAGTTCTAATATGCAGCGCCAAGCAGTTCCGCTTTCTCGGTCCGAGAAGTGCATTGTTGGAACTGGATTGGAACGCCAAACAGCTCTAGATTCGAGGGTTTCCGTTATAGCCGAACGCGAGGGAAAGATCATTTCTACTGATAGTCACAAGATCCTTTTATCAAGTAGTGGGAAGACTATAAGTATTCCTTTAGTTACCCATCGGCGCTCTAACAAAAATACTTGTATGCACCAAAAACCTCGGGTTCTGTGGGGTAAATCCATTAAAAAAGGACAAATTTTAGCGGAGGGAGCTGCTACAGTTGGTGGGGAACTTGCTTTAGGAAAAAACGTATTAGTAGCTTATATGCCATGGGAAGGTTACAATTTTGAAGACGCAGTACTAATTAGCGAACGTTTGGTATATGAGGATATTTATACTTCTTTTCACATCCGAAAATATGAAATTCAGACGGATACGACAAGCCAAGGCTCCGCTGAAAAAATTACTAAAGAAATACCACATCTAGAAGAACATTTACTCCGCAATTTGGACAGAAATGGAGTTGTTAGGTTGGGATCCTGGGTAGAAACGGGCGATATTTTAGTAGGTAAATTAACGCCTCAGATAGCGAGCGAATCGTCGTATATCGCGGAAGCTGGGTTATTACGGGCCATATTTGGCCTTGAGGTATCCACTTCAAAAGAAACTTCTCTCAAACTACCTATAGGTGGAAGAGGGCGCGTTATCGATGTGAAATGGATCCAGAGGGACCCCCTAGACATAATGGTTCGTGTATATATTTTACAGAAACGCGAAATCAAAGTTGGGGATAAAGTAGCCGGAAGACACGGGAATAAGGGGATCATTTCCAAAATTTTGCCCAGGCAAGATATGCCCTATTTGCAAGATGGAACACCTGTTGATATGGTCTTCAATCCCTTAGGAGTACCCTCACGAATGAATGTGGGACAAATATTTGAAAGCTCGCTCGGATTAGCCGGGGATCTGCTAAAGAAACATTATAGAATAGCACCCTTTGATGAGAGATATGAGCAAGAGGCTTCAAGAAAACTTGTGTTTTCAGAATTATATGAAGCCAGTAAACAAACAAAAAATCCATGGGTATTTGAACCCGAGTACCCGGGAAAAAGCAGAATATTTGATGGAAGAACAGGAGACCCCTTCGAACAACCTGTTCTAATAGGGAAGTCCTATATCTTAAAATTAATTCATCAAGTTGATGAGAAAATCCATGGACGTTCTACTGGGCCCTACTCACTTGTTACACAACAACCCGTTAGAGGAAGAGCCAAGCAAGGGGGACAACGAGTAGGAGAAATGGAAGTTTGGGCTTTAGAAGGATTTGGTGTTGCTCATATTTTACAAGAGATACTTACTTATAAATCTGATCATCTTATAGCTCGCCAAGAAATACTTAATGCTACGATCTGGGGAAAAAGAGTACCTAATCACGAGTATCCTCCAGAATCTTTTCGAGTGCTCGTTCGAGAACTACGATCTTTGGCTCTAGAACTGAATCATTTCCTTGTATCTGAGAAGAACTTCCAGGTTAATAGGGAGGAAGTTTGATCGGAATAAATATAAATTCTTTTCTTATTTATGATTGACCAATATAAACATCAACAACTTCAAATTGGACTCGTTTCCCCTCAACAAATAAAGGCTTGGGCTAACAAAAACCTACCTAATGGGGAAGTCGTTGGCGAAGTCACAAGGCCCTCTACTTTTCATTATAAAACCGATAAACCAGAAAAAGATGGATTGTTTTGCGAAAGAATCTTTGGACCCATAAAAAGCGGAATTTGTGCTTGTGGAAATTCTCGAGCGAGCGGAGCTGAAAACGAAGAGGAAAGATTTTGCCAAAAATGCGGGGTAGAATTTGTTGATTCTCGGATACGAAGATATCAAATGGGATACATCAAACTCGCATGTCCCGCGACTCATGTGTGGTATTTGAAAGGTCTTCCTAGTTATATCGCGAACCTTTTAGATAAACCCCTTAAGAAATTGGAGGGCCTAGTATATGGCGATTTCTCTTTTGCTAGGCCCAGCGCTAAAAAACCTACTTTCTTACGATTACGAGGTTTATTCGAAGATGAAATTGCATCCTGTAACCACAGCATTTCTCCCTTTTTTTCTACCCCAGGCTTTGCAACATTTCGAAATCGGGAAATTGCGACAGGAGCAGGTGCTATTAGAGAACAATTAGCAGATTTGGATTTGCGAATTATTATGGAGAATTCCTTGGTCGAATGGAAGGAATTAGAAGACGAGGGGTATAGTGGAGATGAATGGGAAGATAGAAAAAGACGAATAAGAAAAGTTTTTTTGATTAGACGCATGCAATTGGCGAAACATTTTATTCAAACAAATGTAGAACCAGAATGGATGGTTTTGTGCTTATTACCAGTTCTTCCTCCCGAATTGAGACCCATTGTTTATAGGTCTGGGGATAAAGTAGTGACTTCGGATATTAATGAACTTTATAAGAGAGTTATTCGTCGGAACAACAACCTTGCCTATCTATTAAAAAGAAGTGAATTAGCGCCAGCAGATTTAGTAATGTGCCAGGAAAAATTGGTACAAGAAGCCGTGGATACACTTCTTGATAGTGGGTCCCGCGGGCAACCAACGAGGGATGGTCACAATAAAGTATACAAATCACTTTCAGATGTAATTGAAGGTAAAGAGGGAAGGTTTCGCGAGACTCTGCTTGGAAAACGGGTCGATTACTCGGGGCGTTCTGTCATTGTTGTGGGTCCTTCGCTTTCATTACATCAATGTGGATTACCTCTAGAGATAGCAATAAAGCTTTTTCAGCTATTTGTAATTCGCGATTTAATCACGAAACGCGCTACTTCTAATGTCAGGATTGCTAAAAGGAAAATTTGGGAAAAGGAACCCATTGTATGGGAAATACTTCAAGAAGTTATGCGGGGACATCCTGTACTGTTGAATAGAGCACCTACCCTGCATAGATTAGGCATACAGGCCTTCCAACCTACTTTAGTGGAGGGGCGTACTATTTGTTTACACCCATTAGTGTGTAAGGGTTTCAATGCGGACTTTGATGGGGATCAAATGGCTGTTCATCTACCTTTATCCTTGGAAGCTCAGGCGGAAGCCCGTTTACTTATGTTTTCTCATATGAATCTCCTATCTCCCGCTATTGGGGATCCTATTTGCGTACCGACCCAAGACATGCTTATCGGACTTTATGTATTAACGATTGGAAACCGTCGGGGTATTTGTGCAAATAGATATAATAGTTGCGGAAACTATCCAAATCAAAAAGTAAATTACAATAATAATAATTATAAGTATACAAAAGATAAAGAACCCCATTTTTCTAATTCCTATGATGCACTGGGAGCTTATAGACAGAAACGAATCAGTTTAGACAGTCCCTTGTGGCTCCGATGGAAACTAGATCAACGCGTCATTGGGTCAAGAGAAGTTCCGATTGAAGTTCAATATGAATCTTTGGGGACTTATCATGAGATTTATGCCCGCTATCTAATAGTGGGAAATAGAAAAAAAGAAATCCGTTCTATATACATTCGAAGCACTCTTGGTCATATTTCTTTTTATAGAGAAATAGAGGAAGCCATACAAGGATTTAGTCAGGCCTATTCATACACTATCTAAACAAGGAAGTTAGATTCGGCGATGCCCCTCCCTTTCGGGGGGCATTCCGATTTCGCTAGTATCATCATTTTTGCCGCGCGAATCCAGATTGAGATTAAGGAAAGGAAGTTAATTAAATTTTCGAATCACTGACTCAGGCCCATTGTCGAATCCTACTCAGCAATTGTCGAATCCTACTCAGCCGAAAAAGGGGGTACTTATGTATGGCGGAACGGGCCAATCTGGTCTTTCATAATAAAGAGATAGACGGAACTGCTATGAAACGACTTATTAGCAGATTAATAGATCATTTCGGAATGGGATATACATCCCATATACTGGATCAAATAAAGACTCTGGGCTTTCATCAAGCCACTACTACATCGATTTCACTAGGAATCGAGGATCTTTTAACAATACCATCTAAGGGATGGTTAGTGCAAGACGCGGAACAACAGAGTTTTCTTTTGGAGAAACACTATTATTATGGGGCTGTACACGCGGTAGAAAAATTACGCCAATCCGTTGAGATATGGTATGCTACAAGTGAATATTTGAAACAAGAAATGAATTCGAATTTTCGGATAACGGATCCTTCTAATCCAGTCTATCTAATGTCTTTTTCAGGAGCCAGAGGAAATGCATCTCAGGTACACCAATTAGTAGGTATGAGAGGATTAATGGCGGATCCTCAAGGACAAATGATTGATTTACCTATTCAAAGCAATTTACGCGAGGGACTTTCTTTGACAGAATATATAATTTCCTGCTACGGAGCCCGCAAAGGGGTTGTAGATACTGCTGTACGAACAGCAGATGCTGGATATCTTACACGTAGACTTGTTGAAGTAGTTCAACATATTATTGTGCGTAGAAGAGATTGTGGTACTATCCAAGGTATTTCTTTGAGTCCTCAAAATGGGATGACGGAAAAACTTTTTGTCCAAACACTAATTGGTCGTGTATTAGCAGACGATATATATATTGGTTCACGATGCATTGCCGCTCGAAATCAAGATATTGGAATTGGATTAGTCAATCGATTCATAACTGCCTTTCGAGCACAACCATTTCGAGCACAACCAATATATATTAGAACCCCCTTTACTTGCCGGAGCACATCTTGGATCTGTCAATTATGTTATGGTCGGAGTCCCACTCATGGCGATCTGGTCGAATTGGGGGAAGCCGTAGGTATTATTGCAGGTCAATCAATTGGGGAGCCAGGGACTCAACTAACATTAAGAACTTTTCATACTGGCGGAGTATTCACAGGGGGTACTGCCGACCTTGTACGATCCCCTTCGAATGGAAAAATCCAATTCAATGAAGATTTGGTTCACCCCACACGTACCCGTCATGGGCAGCCTGCTTTTCTATGTTATATAGACTTGCATGTAACTATTCAGAGTCAGGATATTCTATATAGTGTGAATATTCCCTCAAAAAGCTTGATTCTAGTGCAAAATGATCAATATGTAGAATCCGAACAAGTAATTGCGGAGATTCGTGCCGGAACGTCCACTTTGCATTTTAAAGAAAAAGTACAAAAGCATATTTATTCCGAATCAGACGGGGAAATGCACTGGAGTACTGATGTTTACCATGCGCCCGAATATCAATATGGTAATCTTCGTCGATTACCAAAAACAAGCCATTTATGGATATTGTCAGTAAGTATGTGCAGATCCAGTATAGCGTCTTTTTCGCTCCACAAGGATCAAGATCAAATGAATACTTATTCTTTTTCTGTTGACGGAAGATATCTCTTTGACCTCTCAATGGCTAATGATCAAGTAAGACATAGACTGTTGGATACTTTTGGTAAAAAAGATAGGGAAATTCTTGATTATTCAACGCCGGATCGAATCATGGCCAATGGCCATTGGAATTTTGTCTATCCTTCTATTCTTCAAGATAATTCGGATTTGTTGGCGAAAAAGCGAAGAAATGGGTTCGTCATTCCATTACAATATCATCAAGAACAAGAGAAAGAACTAATATCCTGTTTGGGGATTTCGATTGAAATACCCTTTATGGGTGTTTTACGTAGAAATACTATTTTTGCTTATTTTGACGATCCACGATACAGAAAAGATAAAAAAGGTTCAGGAATTGTTAAATTTAGATATAGGACCCTAGAGGACGAATATAGGACTCGAGAGGAAGACTCAGAGGACGAATATGGGAGCCCAGAGAACGAATATAGGACCCGAGAGGAAGAATATGAAACCCTAGAAGACGAATATAGGACTCGAGAGGACGAATATGAAACCCTAGAAGATGAATATGGGATCCTAGAGGACGAATATGAAGCCCTAGAAGACGAATATGGGATCCTAGAGGATGAATATAGGATTGGAGAGAAAGACTCAGAAGACGAATATGGGAGCCCAGAGAACAAATATAGAACCCGAGAGGACGAATATGGAACTCTAGAGGAAGACTCAGAGGACGAATATGGGAGCCCGGAGGAAGGCTCAGAGGACGAATATGGGACTTTAGAGGAAGACTCAGAAGAAGACTCAGAGGACGAATACGGGAGCCCAGAGGAGGATTCCATCTTAAAAAAAGAGGGTTTGATTGAGCATCGAGGAACAAAAGAATTTAGTCTAAAATACCAAAAAGAACTAAATCGGTTTTTTTTCATTCTTCAAGAACTGCATATCTTGCCGAGATCCTCATCCCTAAAGGTACTTGATAATAGTATCATTGGAGTGGATACACAACTCACAAAAAATACAAGAAGTCGACTAGGTGGATTGGTCCGAGTGAAGAGAAAAAAAAGCCATACGGAACTCAAAATCTTTTCCGGAGATATTCATTTTCCTGAAGAGGCGGATAAGATATTAGGTGGTAGTTTGATACCACCAGAAAGAGAAAAGAAAGATTCTAAGGAATCAAAAAAAAGGAAAAATTGGGTCTATGTTCAACGGAAAAAAATTCTCAAGAGCAAGGAAAAGTATTTTGTTTCGGTTCGACCTGCAGTCGCATATGAAATGGACGAAGGGAGAAATTTAGCAACACTTTTCCCGCAAGATCTCTTGCAAGAAGAGGATAATTTCCAACTTCGACTTGTCAATTTTATTTCTCATGAAAATAGCAAGTTAACTCAAAGAATTTATCATACGAATAGTCAATTTGTTCGAACTTGCTTAGTAGTGAATTGGGAACAAGAAGAAAAAGAGGAGGCTCGTGCTTCCCTTGTTGAGGTAAGAGCAAATGATCTGATTCGCGATTTCCTAAGAATTGAGTTAGTCAAGTCCACTATTTCGTATACACGAAGAAGGTATGATAGGACAAGTGCAGGACCGATTCCCAATAATAGGTTAGATCGCACCAATTCCTTTTATTCCAAGGCGAAGATTCAATCACTTAGCCAACATCAAGAAGCTATTGGCACCTTGTTGAATCGAAATAAAGAATACCAATCTTTGATGATTTTGTCGGCATACAACTGTTCTCGAATTGGTTTATTCAAGAATTCGAAATATCCCAATGCGGTAAAAGAATCGAATCCTAGAATTCCTATTCGAGATATTTTTGGGCCCTTAGCCGCTATTGTACCTAGTATATCGAATTTTTCTTCATCTTACTATTTACTAACGCATAATCAGATCCTGTTAAAAAAATATTTGTTCCTTGACAATTTGAAACAAACCCTCCAAGTACTTCAAGGGCTTAAATACTCTTTAATAGATGAAAATCAAAGGATTTCGAATTTCGATAGTAACATCATGTTGGATCCATTCCATTTGAATTGGCACTTTCTCCATCATGATTCTTGGGAGGAGACATTGGCAATAATTCACCTTGGACAATTTATTTGCGAAAATGTATGTCTATTTAAATCGCACATAAAAAAATCTGGTCAAATTTGCATTGTTAATATTGATTCCTTTGTTATAAGAGCAGCTAAGCCTTATTTGGCCACTACAGGAGCAACTGTTCATGGTCATTATGGAGAAATCCTTTACAAAGGAGATAGGTTAGTTACGTTTATATATGAAAAATCGAGATCTAGTGACATAACGCAAGGTCTTCCAAAAGTAGAACAAATCTTTGAAGCGCGTTCAATTGATTCACTATCGCCGAATCTCGAAAGGAGAATTGAGGATTGGAATGAGCGTATACCAAGAATTCTTGGGGTCCCCTGGGGATTCTTGATTGGAGCTGAGCTAACCATAGCCCAAAGTCGTATCTCTTTGGTTAATAAGATCCAAAAGGTTTATCGATCCCAAGGGGTACAGATCCATAATAGACATATAGAGATTATTATACGCCAAGTAACATCAAAAGTGCGGGTTTCCGAAGATGGAATGTCTAATGTTTTTTCACCTGGGGAATTAATCGGACTATTACGAGCAGAACGAGCAGGACGAGCTTTGGATGAATCGGTCTATTATCGGGCAATCTTATTGGGAATAACAAGGGCTTCCCTGAATACCCAAAGTTTCATATCTGAAGCAAGTTTTCAAGAAACTGCTCGAGTTTTAGCAAAAGCTGCCCTACGAGGTCGTATTGATTGGTTGAAAGGCCTGAAAGAAAACGTAGTTCTGGGGGGGATTATACCTGTTGGTACCGGATTCCAAAAATTTGTGCATCATTCCCCACAAGACAAGAACCTTTATTTCGAAATTCAAAAAAAAAATCTATTCGCGTCGGAAATGAGAGATATTTTGTTTCTCCATACAGAATTAGTTTCTTCTGATTCTGATGTAACAAACAATTTCTATGAGACATCAGAACCCCCATTTACCCCCATTTATACGATTTAAGGATACATAAAGCAGATTTTTTTATTTAAACTAGACTTTTGACCTTAGAACACTAACAGGTCAGATTTTAGATTTTTATTTTATTTTAATAAGTTAATAAGTAAAAGAAGTCAGTTAATTCATTAAGGTTACGTTTATACCATGTATCAATGGCCAATTCTCAGTGGAAGGTTACATCGGAACAATTATTATTTATTTCAAGCTATTTCGGCTCTTTCTTAATTTTCAAAAAAAAAGAAAAAAATTCCGTAATGGAATGGTAGGATGAAAAAAAAAAAGAAAAAATCAAAAGGAAGTGTGGAAAAAATGACAAGAAGATATTGGAACATCAATTTGAAAGAGATGATAGAAGCGGGAGTTCATTTTGGTCATGGTATTAAGAAATGGAATCCTAAAATGGCCCCTTACATCTCGGCAAAGCGTAAAGGTACTCATATTACAAATCTCGCTAGAACGGCTCGTTTTTTATCAGAAGCTTGTGATTTAGTTTTTGATGCAGCAAGTCAGGGAAAAAGCTTCTTAATTGTTGGTACCAAAAAAAGAGCAGCGGATTTAGTAGCATCAGCTGCAATAAGGGCTCGTTGTCATTATGTTAATAAAAAGTGGTTCAGTGGTATGTTAACGAATTGGTCGATTACGAAAACTAGACTTTCTCAATTTAGAGACTTAAGAGCAGAAGAAAAGATGGGAAAATTCCACCATCTCCCAAAAAGAGATGTGGCAATCTTGAAGAGAAAATTATCTACCTTGCAAAGATATCTCGGCGGGATCAAATATATGACGAGGTTGCCGGACATTGTGATCGTCCTTGATCAGCAAAAAGAGTATATAGCTCTTCGGGAATGTGCCATTTTGGGGATTCCTACTATTTCTTTAGTCGATACAAATTGTGACCCAGATCTCGCAAATATATCGATTCCAGCCAACGATGACACTATGACTTCAATTCGATTGATTCTTAACAAATTAGTATTTGCAATTTGTGAGGGCCGTTCTCTCTATATAAGAAATCGTTGATTAAGAAGAATAGTTCATTCTTGGGTAACTGCGTAGATTTATGGGATCACTTACTATTCTTTTTTGTTTTGCATAGATAAAAGAAGGGGAATATTGATATATATTAGAGGGTATTGATATATATTATCATCTGATGTGATTTCTTGGTATCCTAAATATAAGATTAATACTTCAAGTTGCTGAGTTGAGAAAGAGATGGTTGAATCAAAAGAATTCCTTTTTTGAAGTTCAATTTTTATCAGAGGACAATATGAATATTATACCATGTTCCGTTAAAACACTCAAGGGGTTATATGATATATCGGGTGTAGAAGTAGGCCAACACTTCTATTGGCAAATAGGAGGTTTCCAAATTCATGCCCAAGTACTCATCACTTCTTGGGTCGTAATTACTATCTTGCTAGGTTCAGTTATCATAGCTGTTCGGAATCCACAAACCATCCCGACCGACGGTCAGAATTTCTTCGAATATGTGCTTGAGTTTATTCGAGACTTGAGCAAAACTCAGATTGGAGAAGAATATGGTCCCTGGGTTCCCTTTATTGGAACTATGTTCCTTTTTATTTTTGTTTCGAATTGGTCGGGTGCTCTTTTACCTTGGAAAATTATACAGTTACCCCATGGGGAATTAGCAGCACCCACGAATGATATAAATACTACTGTTGCTTTAGCTTTACTCACATCAGCGGCATATTTTTATGCGGGTCTTAGCAAAAAAGGATTGAGTTATTTCGAGAAATATATTAAACCAACTCCAATTCTTTTACCAATTAACATCCTAGAAGATTTCACAAAACCATTATCGCTTAGTTTTCGACTTTTCGGTAATATATTGGCGGATGAATTAGTCGTTGTTGTTCTTGTTTCTTTAGTCCCCTTAGTAGTCCCTATACCGGTCATGTTTCTTGGATTATTTACAAGCGGTATTCAAGCTCTTATTTTTGCAACGTTAGCCGCAGCCTATATAGGTGAATCCATGGAAGGTCATCATTGAATTGACTAGTTTTCAAAATAGTCTTTTTTTTTAGCTTAGCTCAATTCATGCATGGTTCCAGATAATCCGCTTGGTTGGAAAACTAAATTAAATAGTTAGAAATGCGTATGAATATACAACCTAGAGTTGTAGGAGAGAGAATAGACTATATTACGGAATTGTCAAAGTATATATGCATTAAGGGGGGCGGAGTCAGGCTAGATCTATATCCTTAATGTCTATAAGTCCAGTCATCTTTTGTGCGGGTTTTTAAGGAATGATTTTAGAATCCGATTCATCAATAGAAAATGAGAAAATACGCAAAATAGAAGAAACAAATGTATATGGGATATTATATATTCCTAAGTTGGATTCATTATCTAATCCGATATATCGAATTCCCTCTATATGGAATTGGATTCCATATCCAGTTCTATGCAGCATATTGTTATCAATTGTATATCTTGATTTAATTCCTATTGGATTTGGATTAGGTCGATTTCAATAGGGGTTCTTCCTCTATTTCGTCTTTTATTATGGATTAGATGATAGGGGAAAAAATAGGAACTCAAGGATATCGAAGAGTAAAGAAAGAAGAATGGAATGAAAGAGTGGTTGGTTGGAAAGAAAGAGAAATAGAATAATGAGAATCATATGGATTTACACAAACCTCTAACGATTAGAAACTAAAAATGAGATCTCGAAGTAGTTCGGACAATTCAGATTATCATTTCAATTTGTACTTTTTAGTTACTTCTCCCCAATAGAGCTTAGAAGTAAGAATTTCTTGGTTGATTGTATCCTTAACCATTTCTTTTTTTTTTTGACACGAGGAACTCACCATGAATCCACTAATTGCTGCTGCTTCCGTTATTGCTGCTGGATTGGCCGTAGGGCTTGCTTCTATTGGGCCTGGAGTTGGTCAAGGTACTGCTGCAGGACAAGCTGTAGAAGGTATTGCGAGACAGCCAGAAGCAGAAGGTAAAATACGAGGTACTTTATTGCTTAGTCTAGCTTTTATGGAAGCTTTAACAATTTATGGACTAGTTGTGGCACTAGCGCTTTTATTTGCGAACCCTTTTGTTTAATCCTAAAAAAGAAAATGAGTCCTTTAGATTAGATACTTTTTTCTTTTTTTAGTAAATTGGTATTTGCTTCTGCAATTCCAATTATATCAATACTTTACTCCTATTTATTACTCCTGGAATTACCTATTTATCGGGACAGACAATACCCCACCCCAGGAAGGGCTGATTTGAGGATGATCAATTTAGAGGATATGCTCGCCTTCTTCCTTCCCGTCCTTAGTTTAGGACAGTGGAAAGTCTTTTTCCTTTTATTTTAGGAATTTTTGGAACATTTCAACAAAGGAGTCTTTCACAGGTCAAACGAGACCTAAGACTTAATCTAAAAGAAATTATTAGATTGAATCTATTTGCATTAAAAATTGCATTAAAAAAAATTACATTAAAAAAACCGATCAAAAAAGGGCGAGCGAAGTAAGTGATCGAAAAACTTTGCTCTTTGTTCGTCCTATCTATAAGAGGAGAGCATATGAAAAATGTAACCCATTCTTTCGTTTTTTTAGCTCACTGGCCATCCGCTGGGAGTTTCGGGCTTAATACCGATATTTTAGCAACAAATCTAATAAATCTAACTGTAGTGGTTGGTGTATTGATTTTTTTTGGAAAGGGAGTGTGTGCGAGTTGTCTATTTCAAGAATAGATTGGATCTATCCGGCTGCACTTTAAAATATTTTTTCTTATTTATCCAAAAAATACTAAAAAAAAAAATACTAAAAAATATTTTAGTATTTTTTGGATAAATAAGAAAAAGGTGCACGATCTCGACGAATTACTTCTGAATAAATTCAGAAATCATATGGAAGAACCATAGCATTTCGCGACTCATTGGTAAATCAACTTTGATTCTCTATAGACCAATAATGTGAGACCATTAACACGGTTAAAGCTAAACTGCTTGAAGTCCAGGCAAAAAGGGGTACTCTTTCTACAACTATATTAGTATTAGTACCGAAATGCTTTAAACGGGAAATAGCTAATGTAGAATTTATCTGATATAAAACACTCATATCGATAAAATGGTTTGAACTATTTACTAGAAGGGCACCCTGCCCTTTTTTATCCAATGCCGAATCGACGACCTATGTATAAAATAAAAAAAAAGAGAAATTTTTTGGATTTGAAGAAAAAAAAAGAATTCTATCAATTTTCATTTTCCATTTATTTAGTTAGTTTTTCTTAATGAAATTGAAATTATTAACTAAAGGGCAAATACAAATAAAGAAACAACTTTGCTGACCATGATAGATTTTTATCTAGGCGGAAGAGTCCTCTTAATATTTATCTAGTCTTATATTCTTAATATGGGTTTCGGTATATTGAAATATAAGCAGAAAAGAGAAGATAGAGGATAGGCTCATTACATAAAAAAAAAGATATGGAAATAGCCATAGCAAAAAAAAAAAGGAGCGTGAGAGCCAAATGAATCGAAAGATTCATGTTTGGTTCGGGAAGAGATCATAAAAATTGTAAACTTAATAGCAAGATAATCTACTTTCATTAAAAGATTTATTAGATAATCGAAAACAGAGAATCTTGAGTACTATTCGAAATTCGGAAGAATTGCGTAGAGGGACCATTGAGCAGCTCGAAAAAGCTCGGGTTCGATTACAGAAAGTCGAACTAGAAGCAGATGAGTATCGAATGAATGGATACTCTGAGATAGAACGAGAAAAAACAAATTTGATTAATGCTACTTCTATTAGTTTGGAACAATTAGAAAAGTCTAAAAACGAAATCCTTTATTTTGAAAAACAAAGGGCGATGAATCAGGTCCGACAACGGGTTTTCCAACAGGCCGTACAAGGAGCTCTAGGAACTCTGAATAGTTGTTTGAATACCGAGTTACATTTCCGTACGATTCGTGCTAATATTGGCATTCTCGGGGCCATAGAATCAAAGAAATAATTAAATTAATTAGGCCTTGAACTTCTACTTTCGTTTAGAATTTAGGCATTATTTTTCCCCTTGCTTCCGAAAAAAAAAAGTCAAGAAACACTAATGGCAACCCTTCGAGTCGACGAAATTCATAAAATTCTCCGCGAACGTATTGAACAATATAATAGGAAAGTAGGGATTGAGAATATCGGTCGCGTAATTCAAGTGGGGGATGGGATTGCTCGTATTATAGGTCTTGGTGGAATAATGTCAGGTGAATTAGTCGAATTTGCAGAAGGGACTAGGGGTATTGCTCTGAATTTGGAATCCAAAAATGTTGGGATTGTATTAATGGGCGATGGGTTGATGATACAAGAGGGAAGTTTTGTAAAAGCAACAGGAAGAATTGCTCAGATACCCGTGAGCGAGGCTTACTTGGGTCGTGTTATAAATGCTCTGGCTAAACCTATTGATGGGAGAGGCGAAATTGTAGCTTCGGAATCTCGCTTAATTGAATCTCTTGCTCCGGGTATAATTTCCAGGCGTTCCGTATATGAACCCCTTCAAACAGGGCTTATTGCTATCGATTCGATGATCCCCATAGGGCGCGGTCAGCGAGAGTTAATTATTGGGGACAGACAGACTGGCAAAACAGCAGTAGCCACAGATACAATTCTCAATCAAAAAGGGCAAGATGTAATATGTGTTTATGTAGCTATCGGTCAAAGAGCATCCTCCGTGGCTCAAGTAGTAACTACTTTCCATGAAGAGGGGGCCATGGAATACACTATTGTAGTAGCTGAAATGGCGGATTCACCTGCTACATTACAATACCTCGCCCCTTATACGGGAGCAGCCCTGGCTGAGTATTTTATGTATC